TTAAAAATAAGCTAAAGGAAGCTTTTGGGTTCATACCCCAAATATAAAGGAAACCCCTTTTTTTTAAAAATAAAGTGCCTGATAAAAAGGATTATTCTGATAGAATAAATAATGTAATTTTTTACCTTTATTATATTTTATAGAATTAAACTATACCTTATAATTTCAAAAATTATTATGCATCTTACATCAAAATATAATTTTACAATATGAAGTTTATTACTCACTTAAATTTTATTTATTTTGAATTTTATTTTTAATTAATTCCAATAAAATATTTTTTTTATTTATTTTATGTTTTAGTACCTTAATTTCTATTTCCTCAAATTCATGATTAGGTTGCTGAATTGGATTAGAAATTAATTTATTGAGATTCATCCCCCTAATCTCAAACTCTAATAATTTAATAAATTCAGAAGCTTCATTAAAATATTTTTTAACTCAATCTATTGCTTCTATTAATTTTTTATTTTCTATTTTATTAAGTATAATAACCCTCAAAAATTTTATTATAAATGACTTAATTTCTATTATTATTAATTCATCAATATTAATAAAAATAGGATCATTCCCCTTTCATTTTTGATTTCCTAATATTGTAGAAGGATTATCATGAATAAATTGTTTTATTTTAATAACATGACAAAAAATTACCCCCATAATTTTACTTTCATATTATTTTAATATAAATTTTTTATTTATTATAATAATTTTTAATGTAATAATTGGCACTATTGGAAGATTTAATCAAACTTCTTTACGTAAATTAATAGCTTTTTCTTCAATTAATAACTTAGGATGAATATTATTAGCTTTAATAATTAGAGAAAATTTATGAATAACTTATTTTTTTTTTTATTCATTTTTTATTTTAATTTTAAATTTTTTATTTTTTATTTTAAATATTTTTTATGTAAACCAACTATTTAATTTTAATTTAAATTTTCCAATTAAAATTTCAATTATAATTAATTTTTTTTCTTTAGGAGGATTACCCCCCTTCCTAGGATTTTTCCCTAAATGATTAATTATTAATTATCTTATAACTAACAATTTATTTATTATAACTTTTATTTTTGTATTAACAAGATTAATTATTTTATTTGTATATATTCGTATTATTTATTCATCATTAATATTTTTTTCAATTAAATCAAAATGATTTAAGATTTTTATAAAAAATAATTATTTAATTATAATTAATTTTTTTAGATTTATTTCCCTATTAGGAATAATTATTAGAACTTTTTTTTTTATTTAAGGTTTTAAGTTAAATTAAACTAATAGTCTTCAAAATTATTTATAAAGAAATATTCTTTAAGCCTTAGTAATTTAATTTATACACCATAAAATTTGCAATTTTATATCATTATTGACTATAAGGCTTAATAAAAAAGATATTTCTTGTTAATAAATTTACAATTTATCGCTTATAACTCAGCCATTTTATTATAAGCGAAAATGATTATTTTCTACAAATCATAAAGATATTGGTACTTTATATTTTATTTTTGGAATTTGAGCAGGAATAGTAGGAACTTCTCTTAGTATATTAATTCGAACTGAATTAGGTAACCCAGGATCATTAATTGGAGATGATCAAATTTATAATACTATTGTTACAGCACATGCTTTTATTATAATTTTTTTTATAGTAATACCAATTATAATTGGAGGATTCGGAAATTGATTAGTACCTTTAATACTTGGAGCTCCAGATATAGCTTTCCCACGAATAAATAATATAAGATTTTGACTTCTACCCCCCTCATTAGTTTTATTAATTTCTAGAAGAATTGTGGAAAATGGAGCAGGAACAGGATGAACAGTTTATCCCCCTCTTTCATCTAATATTGCCCATGGAGGTTCATCTGTTGATTTAGCAATTTTTTCTTTACATTTAGCTGGTATTTCTTCTATTTTAGGAGCAATTAATTTTATTACAACAATTATTAATATACGAGTTAATAATTTATCATTTGATCAAATACCTTTATTTGTTTGAGCTGTTGGAATTACTGCATTACTTTTACTATTATCTTTACCCGTATTAGCTGGAGCTATTACTATACTTTTAACAGATCGAAATATTAATACCTCATTTTTTGATCCTGCGGGAGGAGGAGACCCAATTTTATATCAACACTTATTTTGATTTTTTGGCCATCCTGAAGTTTATATTTTAATTTTACCAGGATTTGGTATAATTTCCCATATTATTTCACAAGAAAGAGGCAAAAAAGAAACTTTTGGCAATTTAGGAATAATTTATGCTATAATAACAATTGGTCTATTGGGATTTATTGTATGAGCTCATCATATATTTACAGTAGGTATAGATATTGATACACGAGCCTATTTTACTTCAGCTACCATAATTATTGCTGTACCAACAGGAATTAAAATTTTTAGTTGATTAGCAACATTACATGGAACTCAAATTAATTATAGACCTTCAATATTATGAAGATTAGGTTTTATTTTCTTATTTACTGTAGGAGGATTAACAGGAGTAATTTTAGCTAATTCTTCTATTGATATTACTCTTCACGATACTTATTATGTAGTTGCTCACTTCCATTATGTATTATCAATAGGAGCTGTATTTGCTATTTTAGGAAGTTTTATTCATTGATACCCATTATTTACAGGCTTAACATTAAATAATTACTTATTAAAAATTCAATTTTTTTCTATATTTATTGGGGTTAATTTAACATTTTTTCCTCAACATTTCTTAGGATTAGCTGGGATACCTCGACGTTATTCTGATTACCCTGATAGATTCCTATCATGAAATATTATTTCATCTTTTGGGTCTTATATTTCTTTAATCTCAACTATAATAATAATTATTATTATTTGAGAGTCTATAATTAACCAACGAATTATTTTATTTTCATTAAATATACCTTCTTCAATTGAATGATATCAAAATTTACCTCCTGCAGAACATTCCTATAATGAATTACCTATTTTAAGTAATTTCTAATATGGCAGACTATATGTAATGGATTTAAACCCCATTTATAAAGGATTATCCTTTTTTTAGAAATGGCAACTTGATCTAATATTAATTATCAAAATAGAGCTTCTCCTTTAATAGAACAAATTATTTTCTTTCATGATCACAGATTAGTTATTTTAATTATAATTACTATTTTAGTATCATATTTAATAATTAACTTATTTTTTAATTCATATATTAATCGATTTTTACTAGAAAATCAAATAATTGAATTAATTTGAACTATTTTACCAGCAATTACATTAATTTTTATCGCTATCCCATCTCTCCGATTATTATATCTTTTAGATGAACTTAATAACCCTTTAATTACTCTTAAATCAATCGGTCATCAATGATACTGAAGATATGAATATTCTGATTTTAATAATGTAGAATTTGATTCTTATATAATTAATAATAATGAAACCATTAATAATTTCCGTCTTTTAGATGTAGATAATCGTATTATTTTACCAATAAATAATCAAATTCGAATTTTAGTTACTGCAACTGATGTAATTCACTCTTGAACAATCCCATCATTAGGAGTTAAAGTAGATGCTAACCCAGGTCGCTTAAATCAAACAAGATTTTTTATAAATCGACCAGGAATTTTCTTTGGGCAATGTTCAGAAATTTGTGGAGCAAATCATAGATTTATACCTATTGTAATTGAAAGTATTTCAATTAAAAATTTCATTAATTGAATTAATAATTATTCATTAGATGACTGAAAGCAAGTATTGGTCTCTTAAACCATTTTATAGTAAATTAGCAACTACTTCTAATGAAAAGAATTAGTTAAATAAATAACATAAATATGTCAAATTTAAATTATTATACTAGTAATATTCTTTTATTCCCCAAATAATACCTATTAATTGAATTTTATCTTTTTTTTTTTTTATTTGTATTTTTATTATTTTTATAATTATAAATTATTATATTTACAATCATAAAAATATAAATAATAAAAATAATTTATTTAAAAATAATATATTAATTTGAAAATGATAAATAATTTATTTTCAATTTTTGATCCATCAACTAATTTATTTAATTTATCATTAAATTGAATTAGAACCTTTATTGGTTTAATATTTATTCCTTATTCATTTTGATTTATCCCCAATCGACATTTTATAATATGAAAATTCATTTCTTCAAAATTACATAAAGAATTTAAAATATTATTAGGTAATAATAAATTTAATGGATCCACATTTATTTTCATTTCATTATTTTTTTTTATTTTATGTAATAATTTTTTAGGCTTATTTCCATATATTTTTACAAGTACTAGCCATTTAAATATTTCATTATCATTATCATTAACTTTATGATTAAGATTCATAATTTACGGATGAATCAATAATTCTCAACACATATTTATTCACATAATTCCCCAAGGAACTCCAACAATTTTAATACCTTTTATAGTATTAATTGAATCTATTAGAAATATTATTCGCCCAAGAACTTTAGCAGTACGATTAACAGCCAATATAATTGCAGGACACTTATTACTAACACTATTAAGAAACACAGGAAATAATATATCATTTTATTTATTATCTATTCTAATTATCATTCAAATTCTTTTATTGATGCTAGAATCTGCAGTAGCAATTATTCAAGCATATGTAATTTCTATTCTAAGAACTCTTTACTCTAGAGAAGTTAATTAATGACAATTAATAATAATCACCCCTATCATTTAGTTGATTATAGTCCATGACCTTTAACTGGAGCTATTGGAGTTATAACTTTAGTAACTGGTATAGTAAAATGATTTCATAACTTCAATATAAATTTATTAATTTTAGGATATATTATTGTACTATTAACAATATATCAATGATGACGAGATATTTATCGTGAAAGCACATTTCAAGGTAAACATACAATTTTAGTATGTAAAGGATTGCGATGAGGAATAATTTTATTTATTATTTCAGAAATTTTTTTCTTTATCTCATTTTTTTGAGCTTTTTTCCATAGAAGATTATCCCCAAATATTGAAATTGGAGCTATTTGACCTCCTATAAGAATTATTCCATTTAATCCATTTCAAATCCCCTTACTCAATACAATTATCCTAATTACATCTGGAATTACAGTAACTTGAGCACATCATTCATTGATAGAGAATAATTTTACCCAATCAACTCAAAGTCTTTTAATTACTATTATATTAGGAATTTATTTTTCAATTTTACAAGGATATGAATATTTAGAAGCCCCATTTTCAATCGCAGATAGAATTTACGGGTCAACTTTTTTTATGGCAACAGGATTTCATGGTTTACATGTTATTATTGGAACAATTTTCTTATTTACATGTTTTATTCGTCATTTAAATAACCATTTCTCTAAAAATCATCACTTTGGATTTGAAGCAGCTGCATGATATTGACATTTTGTAGATGTAGTATGACTTTTCCTTTATATTTCAATTTATTGATGAGGGAATTAATTATTTATATAATATATTTAGTATATTTGACTTCCAATCAAAAAGTTTAATAATTTTAATATAAATAATTATTATATTATTTTACATATCTTTTATCATAATTTTAATTTCATGTATTTTAATAATTATCTCATTTATTATCTCTAAAAAATCTCTTCTTGACCGAGAAAAATGCTCAACATTTGAATGTGGATTTGATCCTAAATGTTTAGCTCGAATTCCTTTTTCATTACATTTTTTTTTAATTACCATAATTTTCTTAATTTTTGATGTAGAAATTGCATTAATCTTACCAATTATTCCTAATTTTTTAATAGTTAATTTCATAATTTGATACAAAATTAGTTTTTTTTTTATTATTATCCTTTTAATTGGATTATATCATGAATGAAACCAAAATATATTAAACTGATCTAATTAGGATTATAGTTTAAAAAAACATTTGATTTGCATTCAAAAAATATTGAATATATCAATTTTTCTTAAATAAAAAGCAATTTTGCATTTAATTTCGACTTAAAAGATAGAATAAATATTCCTTATTTAAATTAATTGAAACCAAAATAGAGGTATATCACTGTTAATGATAAAAATGAATATTATTCCAATTAGAAATATATTTAATTTAAGCTGCTAACTTAATTTATAGTGATTAATTTTCATTAATATTTCTTTATTTATATAGTTTAAAAAACATTACATTTTCATTGTAAAATTAAAGAAATTTCTTTTATAAATTTATCTAAAGATTTATTAATCACCTTAATATCTTCAATATTATACTCTTTTTAAGCTATTTAAATATAACATAATTATAAAAATAAAAATTATTATTCATAAAACAAATCTAAATATATAAATTTTAAAATTATTTATTTGGTATACATGATTAATAACAGAATAATTTTTTAAAATACTATATATACCTTGACTTTCAAAAATCTCACTTCAACCTATATCAATATTTTTTATTAACTTTTCTCTAAAACCTAAAAATTTAAAATTAAATCCATAAGTTGACAAATTAGGCATAAATCATATTAAAGTTAAAAATATTCTTAAATTATAAGTTAATAAAAATTTATTTAAAGAAAAAATTTTTATTTTACTAATCAAATAACCTATTAATAATCCTATTATAATAACATAAATAACTATTATTTTTATATTAAAAGTTAAATAAATCATATAGGGGTAAGAAAAAATTATTCATCTTAAAAATCTTCCAGAAAATAATCTTATAAAAAGTAATATAAATATACTTTTTAATATAATATAATCTTCTTCATATAAATTATATAATCTCAATAAATTAAAATCATTAATTATTAAATATATTAATAAACGAATAGTATAAAATATAGTTAATCCAGTAGAAATATAATATAAATAATAAACTAATAAATTTAAATTTCTTATTCTTACTACTTCTAAGATCATATCCTTAGAATAAAATCCAGCCAAAAAAGGAATTCCACATAAAGCTAAATTAGAAATATTCATACATAAAGAAGTTAAAGGAATATATAATCTAATTCCACCTATAAATCGAATATCTTGATTATCATTTATTAAATGAATAATTAAACCAGCACATATAAATAATAAAGCTTTAAATATAGCATGAGTTAATAAATGAAAAAAAGATAAATCCCCAAACCCTATTCTTAAAATTCTCATTATTAAACCTAATTGTCTTAAAGTTGATAAAGCAATAATTTTTTTTAAATCATATTCATAATTAGCACAAATTCCAGCTATAAATATAGTTAAACCAGAAATTAATAATAATATCTTTAAAAAAATTATATCAACTAATAAAATATTAAAACGAATTAATAAATAAACCCCAGCAGTTACTAAAGTTGAAGAATGTACTAAAGCTGAAACAGGAGTAGGAGCTGCTATAGCAGCAGGCAATCAAGAACTAAATGGAATTTGAGCTCTTTTAGTTATAGCAGCTAAAATAACTAATAATCCTACAATTTTTATAGAATAATCACTCTTTATAAAATCTAAATAAAAAATATAATTTCAACTACCATAATTCATTATCCATGAAATTAATATTAAAATTATCACATCCCCAATTCGATTTGACAAAGCAGTTAATATACCAGCATTATATGACTTAATATTCTGATAAAAAATAATTAAACAATAAGATACCAAACCTAACCCATCTCACCCTAAAAAAATACTAATTATATTAGGACTAATAATTAATAAAATTATAGAAAATACAAATAATAATACTAATAAAATAAATCGATTTAAATTTAATTCAGATTTTATATATCTTTTTCTATAATAAATAACTGAAGATGAAATCAAAGAAACAAACATTATAAATATTAATGATATTCAATCTAATAAAATTGATATAACAATATTTATTGATCTAAAAGAAATAATCTCCCATTCAATAAATAAACTAATATTCATATAAATAAAATAAATCACTATAAAAAAATTCATTAATATAAAAAAAAATAAAAAAAAAAATCTAATAAAACAAAGAGAGTACTTATAAATGATTTAAAATGACATTTCATATTTTTGACTCCACAAATCAATATTTTATTTTTAAATTATTTAAATAAAACCAAATTATTCTATAATCAATCTTTAAAATTATAATATTTAAAGGTAATCAATGTAATATTAATATTAAATATTCTCGAGAAACACCACTATAAAATCTATAAACCCCTAAATTAAACTTACCATGCTGAGTAAAAGAATAAAGATATAATCTATACCCAGCACTAAAAAATGAAATTAATATTAATATTAACATTCTTAATCAAGACCATCTAATTAATCTATTAATTAATCTAATTTCACCTATTAAATTTAATGAGGGAGGAGCTGCTATATTAGAGGATAAAAATAAAAATCATCATAAACTTATTGAAGGCATAAAGTTTATAAGTCCTTTATTTAAAAATAATCTTCGTCTATTTATTCGCTCATATATAATATTAGATAAACAAAATATTCCTGAAGAACATAAGCCATGACCAATTATTAAAATATAAGACCCTAAAAATCCTCAATAATTTATAACTATAATCCCTCCAATAACAATTCTTATATGAGCTACTGATGAATAAGCAATTAAAGACTTTATGTCAACCTGGCAAAAACATTTTAATCTAATATAAAATCCTCCAACTAATCTAATAATAACTCAAATAAACCCTATCCTTAAATTTATTTTTTGTAAAATAATTAAAACCCGTAATAACCCATACCCCCCTAATTTCAATATAATAGCAGCTAAAATTATAGAACCTGAAACTGGAGCTTCAACATGAGCTTTAGGAAGTCATAAATGAACAAAATATATTGGTATTTTTACTAAAAAAGCCATAATTATTCTTATATATAATAAAAATATATCAAAATCAAAAAACTTCATAAAATAAATTGTTATATAATTTAATTTATTATAAATATAAAAAATACCCAATAAAAGAGGTAAAGAAACAAAAAGAGTATAAAATAATAAATATATCCCTGCTTGAATCCGTTCAGGTTGATACCCTCATCCAATAATTAATATCAATGTTGGAATTAATCTCCCCTCAAAAAATAAATAAAATATAAATAAATTTATTATACTAAAAGTTAAATATAATATAATTATTAATATAAAAATATTAAATAAAAAAAATCTAGAATAAAAACTTGTCTTTAATAAACTTTCTCTTGCTATAATTATTAAAAATCTAATTCAAATTGTTAATAAAATTAAACCATAAGAAATTATATCACAACCTAACATATATCTCAAATTAGAAAAATTTATAATTCTTAAACTTAAATTTATAAATATAAAAAATATTAATATAATAATTATTTGAGCCAATCAAAATATATTTTTTTTAAAACATAAAGGAATTATAAAAATTATTATTATAAAAAATTTTATCATATTAAATTAAATTATAACTATAAAAATAATCATTACCATGAGTCCGAATCATAGAAACTAAAATTGATAACCCTAATACACCTTCACAAACTGAAAATACTAAAAAAACTATTAATATATATATATTATTATCAATTATTATTAAATATATCATCAAAAAAAAAAAAATTCTCAAAACAATAAACTCTAAACTTAATAAAACAATTAATAAATGTTTATGTTTAGAAACAAAAATTATATTACCTGCCAAATATATAATTAAAACAATTAATAAATTTATTATCATTAGTAAATAATTGTTTTTATAGTTTAAAAAAAAACTTTGGTTTTGTAATCCAATGATAAGAATATTCTTTAAAAACTTCAAAGAAAAAGAATTTTTTTATCTATAATCTCCAAAATTATTATTTTAATAAACTATTCTTTGAAATAACAAAAATATTTTTATCTTTATTATTAATTTTTATTTCAATTTTTATAATATTTCTTAATCACCCATTTTCTATAGGTTTAATAATTTTAATCCAAACTTTTTTTTTATCTTTTTTATCAAGAATATTAAATAATACTTATTGATTTTTTTATATTTTATTTTTAATTTTTTTGGGGGGTTTTTTTGTTTTTTTTTTTTATGTATCAAGAATTGCCTCTAAAGAAATATTTAAAATTTCAATTTTTAAAAAAAGTTTTTTTTTTATATTTTTTTTAATAATATTAAGTAGATTTATATTAAAAAATAATTTATATTGAATAAATTTTTTTTTTAATGATGAAATAATTAATTTTTTTAATTCATTTTTATTTTTCAATAATGAATTTAATATTAACTTATCTAAATTATATAATGAACAAACTTATTTACTAACACTAATTATAATTATTTATTTATTTATTACTCTTATTGCGGTAGTAAAAATTACAAACATTTTTTTTGGTCCTCTTCGTTCATATGAATAATATATATATATATATATATATATATGTATATATACTAATGATAAATATTTTTAAACCTATACGTAAATATCACCCAATTATTAAAATTATTAACAACTCATTAATTGATTTACCTTCCCCATCTAATATCTCATTATGATGAAATTTTGGGTCTTTATTAGGATTATGTTTAATAATCCAAATTATTACAGGTCTATTTTTAACAATATATTATACAGCCAATATTGAATTAGCTTTTTATAGTGTAAATTATATTTGTCGAAATGTTAATTATGGATGATTAATTCGAACATTACATGCAAATGGAGCATCATTTTTTTTTATTTGTGTTTATTTTCACATTGGACGAGGAATATACTATGAATCATTTAATTTCAAATATACATGAATTGTAGGTATCATTATTTTATTTATTCTTATAGCTACAGCATTTATAGGATATGTTTTACCTTGGGGACAAATATCATTTTGAGGGGCTACAGTAATTACAAATTTACTTTCAGCAATCCCTTACTTAGGGACTGATTTAGTTAACTGAATTTGAGGAGGATTTGCAGTAGATAACGCAACTTTAACCCGATTTTATACTTTTCATTTTTTACTTCCATTTATTATTTTAATAATAACAATAATTCATCTTTTATTTTTACATCAAACAGGATCAAATAATCCATTAGGTATTAATAGAAATATAGATAAAATCCCTTTTCATCCCTTTTTTGTATTTAAAGATTTAATTGGATTTATTATTTTAATCTTTTTATTAACTATTCTTTCTTTAACTAATCCTTACCTATTAGGAGACCCAGATAATTTTATTCCAGCTAACCCCTTAGTTACTCCTATTCATATTCAACCAGAATGATATTTCTTATTTGCTTATGCAATTTTACGATCTATTCCTAATAAATTAGGAGGTGTTATTGCCTTAATAATATCTATTTTAATTTTAATTATTTTACCTTTTACTTTTAATAAAAAAATTCAAGGAATTCAATTTTATCCTTTAAATCAAATTATATTTTGATCCATAATTACCACTATTATTTTACTAACATGAATTGGAGCACGTTCAGTTGAAACTCCATACATTTTTACAGGACAATTACTCACAATTATTTACTTCTCGTATTTTATTATTAATCCTATATTAAATAAATTTTGAGACAAATTAATCTTTAATTATTAATTAATGAGCTTGTTTAAAGCATTTGTTTTGAAAACTTAAGAAAGAATATTAATTCTATTAATTTATACTAAAATCATTTAATAATTTAAAATTATCTTTAAACCAATGAAAAATATAAGATAATTTAAAGAAACAGGTAAATATCTTTTTCAACATAAATATATTAATTTATCATAACGATACCGAGGCAAAGTACCTCGAACTCAAACAAAAAAAAAAGATAAAAATACCAATTTTAAATAAAATATTAAATTTAAATAATAACCCCCTATATAAATAATTACAAATAACAATCTTATAAATAAAATTCTTGAATATTCAGCTAAAAAAATTAAAGCAAATCCTCCCCCCCCATATTCAATATTAAACCCAGAAACTAATTCTCTTTCACCTTCTGCAAAATCAAAAGGAGTACGATTAGTTTCAGCTATTAAAGAAGATAAAAAACACAATCCTAAAGGTATTATTAAAAAAATCAATCAAATTATAATCTGATAATTAAAAAATATTAATAAATTAAAATCTATAATTATAATAATTCTAGATATTAAAATTAAAAAGAGACTAACTTCATAAGAAATTGTTTGAGCTACTGAACGTAAACCTCCTAATAATGAATAATTTGAATTAGAAGATCAACCAGCAATTATTACTGTATAAACCCCCATTCTAGTACAACATAAAAAAAATAACAAACCTAAATTAAATATAATTATATTAAATATATAAGGAATTAAAACTCATAACAATAAAGATAAAATAAAACTTATAATAGGAGAAATATAGTAAACTAAATAATTAGAATAATTTAAGTAAATTTGTTCTTTAGAAAATAATTTAATAGCATCACAAAAAGGTTGTAAAATTCCTATATAACCTATTTTATTAGGACCTTTTCGAATCTGAATATAACCTAAAATTTTTCGTTCTATTAATGTTAAAAAAGCCACACCAATTAATACCCCAATAACTAAAATTAATAAACCAACTATAATATTTATTAAATCTATGTATATCATATACTACTTATATATGATATAAATTTATATATATAAATGATTTCTAAAACCATCACAATTATCTGCCAAAATAGCTATAAAACTATTAATAAAATTCAATTTAATTAAAATTATTCTTAATATTTGATCCTTTCGTACTAAAATATTATAATTTATTAAAGATAGAAACCAACCTGGCTTACACCGGTTTGAACTCAGATCATGTAAGATTTTAATGATCGAACAGATCAAAATTTTAAACTTTTGCATTTAACTTTTATCTTAATCCAACATCGAGGTCGCAAACTTTCTTTCTTATACGTACTAAAAAAAAATATTACGCTGTTATCCCTAAGGTAATTTTTTCTTATAATCATAAATTATGGATCATTTAATCATTTATTTATGTTTAATAAAAAAAAAAGTTTTTTTAATTTTTTTATCACCCCAATATAATAATTAATTTAATTTAAATAACTTAATTTTATATTTTATTTTAATTAAATTAAATATAAAACTCTATAGGGTCTTCTCGTCTTTTAATTTTATTTTAGCTTTTTAACTAAAATATTAAATTTTATTAATAAATTAGAGACAGCTTATATTTCATTAAATCTTTCATACAAGTCTTCAATTAAAAGACTAATGATTATGCTACCTTTGTACAGTCAATATACTGCAGCCCTTTAATTATTATCAGTGGGCAGATTAGACTTTAAATTATAACCAAAAAGACATGTTTTTGATAAACAAGTGAATATAAATTTTTGCCGAATTCCTTTAATTTAATTTTTATTAAATTTATAATTTTTAATTTATAATATACTAATTTTATCATTATTTCTAATTCTTTATTATTAAAAATAATTTTTTTATAAAAAATTAAATTTTATTTTTAAATTTTAATTTAATTAAAATTTTTTATAATAAATTATAATTTCTAAACAATATAAATTTTAAAAATTTTAATTAATAATCAATAATTATAATTTTTTAATTTAAAGCTTATCCCTTAATATATTAAATTTTAAATTTCCCATAATTAATTAATTAATTATAAAATTATTTAATTTCAAAATTAAATTTTTTTCTAAAAAAACTAGATATATTTAAAAACGATTAACATTTCATTTCTAATTAATTATTTAAAATAATTATTCAACATTAACTTTTTTAATTAATTAACTCTTTTAAATTCGAGAATTTTTTAAATAAAAATTTTTATTTAATAAACTCTGATACACAAGATACAATAATTTAAATTTACTTTATTTTAATTTTTATATTTAATTTATTTAAAATTTCTTTCACAATACTATTATACTATAAATCTATTAATTTTTTCCATTAAAAATACTTTAACCCCCATTATATATTTTTAACTAAAATTTTTTTTATTATTTTTATTATATTTATTAATTTTACCCCCTCAAATTAATTAAATGTTAATTTCTTTTCAATGTAAATGAAATACTTTTACAAGCTCTAATTTGTTCTTTCTAGGCACACTTTCCAGTACATCTACTTTGTTACGACTTATTTCAATTTTTAAATGAAAGTGACGGGCAATATGTACATATTTTAATTTTTAATCATTTTAATAAACTAATTAAAATTACATTTAAATCCACTTTAAAATATAATTTTCAATAATATTATCCATTTAAATATATTTATTGTAATCCATCATATTCTTAATTATAATCTGCATCATGATCTGAATTAATTTTTTATTTTAAAATTTAAATATTATTTTTATTTAAAAATATTTTTTTAACAATGATATACAAAATATTAAATTAAGTAAATTTATTCGTGGATTATCAATTATTAGACAGATTCCTCTAAATGAACTAAAATACCGCCATATTATTCAAGTTTCAATAAATAATTATTTACTATTTTAGTATTATAAATTAATTTTTTAATAATAGGGTATCTAATCCTAGTTTATATTAAAATTTATTAAAATAATAATTTAAAAATAAAATTCAATTAAATTAAAATTTCACTTAATAATTTAATATTTACTTTAATTAAAATTATTTATTATAAACTGAAATAATTCAATTTAATTTTTGTATAACCGCAACTGCTGGCACAAAATTAGTTATTAATTTTAATATCGCTAAATCTTAATTTCTTAAATTTTTAATATTAATTACTACTTAAATAATTAATTATTATCAAAATAATTAAAATCTTTTACTAAAATTTATATGTAAAACAAATTTATAATAAAATTATTAAAACATAAAAAATTTATCTATTCAAATAATTTTTTGCATAGATTTTTTTTTTTTTTTTTTTATATTAAATGTATAATAGACATTAATAAATTTTTAATATTTCTCTTATTTTTTTTCCAGTAATATTTATATTAAAAATTAATATAAATATAAATCAGATATTAATCTAATTAAATTACAATATATTTATATAATTATTATTAATTTAAGAAAAAAATTAATTAATTATTAATATATTAATTAATTAAATATTTAATTTATATATAAATATATTAATTAATTAAATATTTAATATAATTATATATATATATATATATATTTACACGCATGTATATACATATATAAATATAAAGTTAATTTTTTATTTATTATTTCTTTTTACCGTTTTTAATAATTTTTACATAAAATAAAAAAAAA